GGCTTCTTAGCCTTCGGAAATAGAAAGAGAAAGGGCTCTCTCATCTCCTATTTGTTTGAGCCATTCATTATAGTGGTGCAGCCTTGAAGACGCTCGACCAACGGGAGAGGAAGAGGGCACTCTAGTCCTTTTGAGTAAGGAATTGTACCATGGGCAGGCAATCTCTTCGATGGCCAGGAATGACTTTCGTTAATTAGCTGGCCCACGGAGTGAAATATCGAACAACATTTGTAATAACAAAAAGGCTTTCTTTTAAGCGAATTCCAAAGGAGTAAAGTAAAGCGCTAGCAAAGAAGAATTTAAATCAGTCGCTTCCCTTCTGGACTCAAGTCAGCAAAAAGAAGACTGAACTTAATAGGTAGATCCGGAATCAAGCTAGCAGGAAGTCTTTAGACTTTAGGGATTCGGCCGAGATAGATAGATCGTCTTCCCTTCCTTAGTCAAGGGCCAGCAAACAAGACTAATAAGTCGATCTGGGGCTGTGAAGGGCAAAGAGAAAGAAGGAGTTGCAGCAGCGGGTGGAAGGAATGGCTTTAGAGGTCCATTTGCTTTGTATCGAGTGAATAGGGTTAGAGGTCTATCACCAGCTTCAAAGGCTAATGTGGAAGTCGACCTTAGCGCCTCCTTCCGTCGAAAGGACTCACTTTCTCTTTGTTTTTTGTGCGAGTTCAGCTCAAAACCATCGACCCTTTCAGGCAGCCATTCCGTCTAGCTATTACATGTAGTCCAGCCCTTCGAGCAGCCTAATAAGTAATCCCTCTCGCCAAGACTAGCCCTTCGACTTGAAAGAAGCCAACACCCTCTTTTCTTTAATATAATATACAATTTCTTCTTTGAAATCGGACTTTCCTATGGTTCTAAAAGAGCGAAAAGCCAGTCCACCTTCGTCAGTTGGAAAACACAACGTATCCCAAGATGTCCAATGAATACGATTTTCACCATTAGGTTAAAGATCGGCATTGCCGAAGATGTTTTGAAAGATTTGGAAGAGCAGGTAAAAGATTGTTTTAGAAAGCCCCCCTTAGAATATAATACTTAGCACCATTCGCCTTCATCTCTTAAGGAAAAGCCGCTTTTGGTATCATGGGAAGTCGATATTGAGAGAGATCAAGAATTCTCACTATTTCTTAGATTCATGGACCCAATTCAATTCAGTGGGATCTTTCATTCACATTTTTTTCCACCAAGAACCTTTTATAAAACTCTTTGACCCCCGAATTTGGAGTATCCTACTTTCACGCAATTCACAGGGTTCAATAAGCAATCGATATTTCACGATCAAGGGTGTAATACTCTTTGTAGTAGTGGTCCTTATATATCGTATTACCAATCGAAATATGGTCGAAAGCAAAAATCTCTATTTGATAGGACTTCTTCCTATACCTATGAATTCCATTGGACCCAAAAATGATACATTGGAAGAATCCGTTGGGTCTTCCAATATCAATAGGTTGATTCTTTCGCTCCTCTCTCTTCCAAAAGGAAAAAAGATCTCTGAGAGTTGTTTCCTGAATCCGAAAGAGAGTACTTGGGTTCTCCCAATAACTAAAAAGTGTAGCATCCCTGGGGTTCGCGATGGTGGAGGAAATGGATCGGAAAAAGGGGGGATTCTAGTTGTAAGATATCTAATGAAACCGCCGCTGGAATTGAGATCTTATTCAAAGAGAAAGATCTCAAATATCTGGAGTTTCTTTTTGTATATTATATGGATGATCCGACCCGCAAGGTTTGAAGACGCTCGACCAGAATTGTTTGATCGTCTTTCTCTGAGGAAGAGGCGAAATACAATCAACTTGAATTCGGGACCGCTATTCGAAATCTTAGTGAAACACTGGATTTCTTATCTCATGTCTGCTTTTCGTGAAAAAATACCAATTGAAGCGGAGGGTTTCTTCAAACAACAAGGGGCTGGGTCAACTATTCAATCAAATGATATTGAGCATGTTTCCCATCTCTTCTCAAGAAAGAAGTGGGCTATTTCTTTGCAAAATTGTGCTCAATTTCATATGCCGCCAGAATCGGATTTTTTGAGGCGAGAGAGAATTGGATTTGGTTAGACAATGTATGGTTGGTAAACAAGGATCGGTTTTTTAGCAAGGTACGGAATGTATCGTCAAATATTCAATATGATTCCACAAGATCTAGTTTCGTTCAAGTAACGGATTCTAGCCAACTGAAAGGATCTTCTGATCAATCCAGAGATCATTTGGATTCCATTAGTAATGAGGATTCGGAATATCACACATTGATTAATCAAAGAGAGATTCAACAACTAAAAGAAAGATCGATTCTTTCCTTCTGGTCGAGCGTCTTCAAACCTAACTTCTCGTCCGTCTTTGGCTTTACCTTTACTGATCCAGTAAGAAGGAATTCTTTCCCAAAGCAAAGCTTTATCCGCAGCTTTCTTATTGTATGATGCCCCAAGCCAAGTTCTTTTGACTTCTTAGTGGGACTTCGCTCTGGGAGCTTTAGCACTCCTTTTTCTTCTTTGGTAAGAAGTGAAGTTACTTAAACTATCTTTCGCTTTAAAGAACATACTTTTTGAGTTCTCCAACTAAGCTAAAGTAGTCAATCCTAACTGGCTCAAGCTAGTGCCCGTACTAAGACTAAGAGGGATCACCTTTGATAGCTCTAAGCTTGGCTAAGTGCTACTGCAGTTCAGGTGCTATTTGAAAAGAAATAGGAATTTTTGGAACATAGCAATAGGACTCATTACCAGGTTGCTTTTTCCTCCGGCAAGAAAAGCCCTTTAGAATAGGAGATAGTTCGAAAGGTGTGAAGGCTAAGCTTCTGTAAAGACAACTGGAGCTACTTCCTTCTTTGTTAGAGAGGAAAGAGAGCCCCCTTACTGTCTGAGTTGAAATTGCAAAGCTAAACGGTAGTGAGCTGGACTAGATGTTCGCCTTTAATATAATGAAGAAATGATAGAATAACTATCGATGTAGGATCTCTTTCCCCAACCAACTAAGGGCTAGTACCTACTCCTAACAACCATTAATCGGTGTCTATACGTGTACTCAAGAACGCAAGAGAAGTGCTTTTAGGCCTTTTTCCTTACAGCCTCTATAGAAAATAGACTGAGGGCATTCTCGCAACCCTTATAATCAAGTTTAAAGGGGGGTCGGGATGCCTTCTTGCTTTGGTAATCGCCAATGGACGGAGATTTTTGTCTAACGCTCACTTTATTGTGCAGTTTATGATGCCGGCTGGCGAGCCGAGCGCAGGAAAGGATTCGGGTGAGGAAGCGTCTACCTCCTCTCCCAAGCCTGAATGGCAAATCGCCCTAGATCTATCGGATAATCAAGTTGCGCCGGAATGTCTACGCTCCCATATAAAAGAGCAATTGAGGTATCTCTTCAATATCGGGCGAAAGACAACACTTTCGGACACTATGTTTAACAATTTTATATAACCCTTAGCCTTAGATGAGGCAAAAGTGGGCTTTTCTAAAGCTCTGCTTCAAAGAGTGAATGCTCTTCAATTATTGCATTACAATAAAGGTTTTAATCCCTTTAAATTCTCCACGAGAGAGGAGAAAGAAAGACTCTATTCTATTGTATGGGAATACGCCGAGAATTTTCCTCAAGAATAAGATATAGTTTTCTTGTTCATTCGCTTTAGCCCATAAAGTCACCAAAAGGATGTCGCTTCTGAAGAGGAGGCGGAAAGCCGTCGAAGAGATAGCAAGGACCAGATAGAGGGCACATCAGGGACTCCCCCTCGCCTTGGAACCGCCTTAGTCTTTTTGGGGATCAAGATCTTTGTGACTCTGCAGAACTTCATTTTTCTTAGAGGATCATCAGTACGGCACATTATTCGGATTCGGAGGTTTAGGTTTCAGACTGATGGAGAGACATCTTTTGTTAGGAAAGCCTTCTATCGGGGGCTCAAAGTGGTAAGTTCAGCGTTCGAGCCGATCCCCTATAATAGAAGTGTGTTCCTAAGAACTCACGATCTACTATTTGCTTGGTCAAGTAGGGCCTTCTTTGGTTGTGGTGGTTCGAATCCAGCACATGGGCAATGAAGCAAGTCTAAGGAACTTACTTCTTTGTTATTTCGTAAACAATCTGACTATTTCGTATTGTTTGCCGCCTATTCATTTCAAAGAAGCCGTGGAGCCAAAGATGCCCCCAATATAGGCACCTAAATGAGCCTTCGGAGCCGGTGATCTGTTCGGCATAAGATCCTCTCTCTCTCACTTGACGAAGCGCGCAAGCAATTTATCTTCTCCTTTATATTAGGGCTAGGAGTTACTGAACACCCACCCCGGTCGGTGTGTGGGAATGGCTTAAGGCTTAAGAAAATCCCTTTAGCTCTACGGATGACTAAGAAGTCAGGATCAAAGCGGGTGACTGCCGAACAGCAGCACTGCTCGCCCTGGCGGCATAGCCGTATGATTTCGTCACAGATTGTATTATCTCGACTGTCTCATCCCGGCTTGTAATGGCGATTTCATGGACCAGGTTGCCGTGTCCGTCGCACTCACGGTCATTAGTCTGGTTAGCTCTTCCTGATAGGCTAAAAAGGATGAAAGCCCGGGTCAGGAAAGCGACCTTAAGAAGTCTTCAAACCTCTCCCCTTGGTCGAGCTCAAAACCATCGACCCTCCCCATCGTAAATTTACCGACCAACGCATTCTTGTATGGCTCTGCCATAAGTTGAAGCTCCTGGCGAGAAAAAATTCGTTTTGTTATTAATAGATTAGGAAAGGGCAAAAGAATAAGCCAAGAGAGGGAAATGAAACCTCTGATAGTAATGGATATTAAAGCGATAGCGGATTCTTCGATAACAGAAGATTCCGTGATAAGAGAGATGAAGTAGCCGACCCGGCAATATGACATAAGAAAGATCAGTTCCAGCGGTCGGTCTGTAAAGCAAGATGGCAGGGCCGGTAGCCTTCTCTACTTAACTAAGAAGAAGTGGAGTATACGAGTTCCACTTTTGCACTGTCATATTGGTAGCCCTTGTCCGTCTTTGATTGGGAAGTCCACGTAGAGTGACTCTCATTGCTATCGGTGAAATGATTGTCTTCCTCTAATCTTTTGTAGAGGTATACCAAGGGAAATGTATGTGAGAGCGTCGTAAACGAGTATGTCAACAGATTGTCACGCCCTATGCCCTATTATTCATCGATGAGTTCCCAGTTGACTGTAATCGAGGAGGTTGAATCCATAGTAAGAGAATAGGCTGTGATCCTATCCTCTGCACATGAACCAAGCCAAGCCAAAAAGAAGGCCATGGTCATCCATATGGAGTAGATTCATATTCTAATGCCCGAAGAGAAGGTGGTAGTCTTGAAGAATTACCTGGATATTTTATTAAGTGATAGCACTTGCTTAAGGCAGAGGGTCTTCGTGCACTTGAGCTTCTGTTCAAGGCAAGGGTCGATGGTTTTGAGCTCGACCAAGGGGGCATAGGATTTTTCTACTTCTCTTCCTCAACCAACAGGTAATACCTCACAGCTCCTTCCCTTAGCAATAGAGTCAACCGATGCTAATTAACTTCGCTAGCACCTTCTTCACCAAGAGGGAGAGCGAGCAGCTCTTCTCAGAAAGCTGCATACACTGGTTTTCGATCAATTTCGACACCATTGTGAAAGATGGCAGTTATCAAATTAAACTTCCTCAAATGACGATTTGGCACTTTTCATTCATTTAGTGAGTTGTGTGCTTCCCCATCAGGGAAGGCCCCCGCTTGCGGGATTGATTCTGCTATTACTACTCAGAGTTTCACGGAGTCTCGATGGATTCTCTTTCCCCATCTCAATGACTGGCAAGAATCAAGGGATCACAGAAGGTTTCTTCCCATGACCCCTGCAGAGAAACCCTTTCTTTGAGCTATGCGCAGGGTCAATCCGCTTTCAAAGCCGAGGACTATTGTATTGGTCTTCTGTTAAGGCTTGCAAGACTAATCTCTTCTTTGCTTTCTTGCCTAGTTTCCTCTGTCCGATCATTTAAAGTAGTGCTTTATCGAGGCCAGACATTGACCAAGCAGGGTTTTCCTACAAGCAGACTTCTAGTAAGGGGTTTAACAAAGCATCCTCACGGTAAAGGGGATGCGTTCACGGGTGGAGGCTGTGGGGACTGTGAGACTCATCCTGGATACCGGACATCACCTGGACTTGGAATACACCTTTTTTTATGATTCTAGCGCCAGGACGATAACTTTCATTCTTGAATTTTCTTAACTCTTGGGCTCAGGAATTCCTGTTTTCTGTCTCAGCACTAGATCTAGCCACAAAACTCTCTCTTTCTTGCTTCACCAAGTTCCCCCTACAAATGTACTAGAAATCGGACTGGGTAGCTGGTCATCACCAAACGGATCGAGGAATGCAGGGAGAATAATATAGGGGACGGCCCTCATCTTGTGTGTGGTCAATTCGTACACAAAATAGACCCGACCTTTAGCTGTAGAAGCTTTTCGGCCACTTTCACTCTTCAACAATTCGCTTCATCAACAAGGTCATCACTAAACTTCTTGCGAACCGATTAAGCTCCATTATAGGTAAAATCATCAGCCCTAACCAATCTGCATTTATTCAAGGGTCAATGGTTTTGAGCTCGACCAAGGGGAGAGGAAGGGACTGGCGCTGGAAAGATAGGCGAACGACTTTACTATAGTATAGGTCGGATGTTTTCGTGAGCAGTAAGCAGCAGATCTTCCCTTATTTTGGGAAGGCTGGTGGCCGCGTGTGAATTCTTTCAAGGGCCCTGATTTGACATTGTTTTTTACTCTGATTTGGTCGAGGTGGTTTTCGTTTACCAGCACGTAGGTGGTCTAAATTCCTATGACCGAGTCTTTCTGGCCCCTGTGAACATCTTTTCTTAATGTATTAAAGAGGGCCTCTCTAACCGTGAAAAGTGGTGGGCGTCCACTAACGGCCATTCCTGGCTCGGCTCCGATAACGCAATTCCGAGAGGAGTCGGTAGTTGGGCACTGGATCCCTTCGGATCTGGAGAACGTGTGACGCTGGGTCGGGGTTTGGTGAACCAACTGGTCGCTCCTCTAGTTGAAGTATCGGGCCCCTTTTTCGTTGCCTAGGTTACACCTTCGGAATACCCCAGAAGGGAATTTTCTCTACTCCCCCAATCTTCACTTTACGCCACGCCGACTCCCCTTTCGTCATAAATAAGGCGCGTGGAATTAGACCAAGGGTCGATGGTTTTGAGTAGGAACTAGTCCCTTAGATTTCGCACATAGGAGATCGAGACACAGCCCCAGGGTTATGGGGAAAGATGTAGATCGATCGCCCTAGATAGACAACTACATAGAGGGTCTCTACAAGTCTATATATTCTTTGATTTCGTTCTCCCCGTAAGATCAATATCACAACCTATGAGGTATGATAAGTTTCACACATCTAAGTAATACCCGATCCGATAGTTTAGGATATAGATATATATATTTAATTTAACAACAACATTCTAAAAAAAGATATTAATAGATATCGGCAGTTGTCCGGTCGTACCCAAACAATAATATTCCAGAGGGAAATGCACCTAAGATCAAATATTTCGAGCCGGCTTCCGTGGAAAATTCAGACTTTCTTTTTGATGCTGCGATCACATAAAAACATAAACTTTGAGGCTCAATAGCTAAATACATGGCAATTGAATCATAAGCCGAGATCATAAAGAGCATACTGCGAGTAGGAAGTGGAATTAATACAATGAATTCAAAAGCATCAAACCTCTCTTGTTCGGAAGAATCGAAACACATCGAAATGGTACCAGCCGTACTTAATAATAGAAGGATTTGGCAGAAATATGTAAAATTGTCCCTCCTAAAAAAATTATTCCAAAATAAATGGGCAATAGTTAGGAGAGGTGCGCCAGCGGCGAGCAGAAGCAAGGTTATTAGATACCTCAGGAAAGCCCGGCCAGAACCACACGTGCAAGTTTCCCTGCATGTGGCTCGTCCGTGATAACTTCTTCGGATTTGCGTGAACTAGCGGACCGATCACTAAGTGGGGATGCTCTCTCCAGCATGAGCCGAACCCTTTCGGAGCTGGTTAAGAATGGGCACCACTATCCCAGCCCGGATCCAGCCGGGTTCTATTGATCATGTCCCCTTCCCAACAGTTGTACCTTGTCTTGGGGCGTCTTTGGCTTTACGAGAGAAAGCTCGCCGGAGAAAAAGTCTTTCTCTTCCCGTCCCCGGTCATACTCCGGTGCGTCCACAGAAGAGGAAATCGAAATGCATCTTGCTCAGCAGGCCTAGCTTGGAGTAAGAGTGTAGCGGGGGTAAGGTAAGGAAAGTGGCTGCCAGAGAGGAAGCCAAAGCGGCCTATTAAGCGTAAGCGTAGCTAAGCTAATATGCGCCGGAGAAAGCCAGGTGCCGTGGGTAAGGTCGATTCGGCCCGGAGCCTTGATTCCCCATAACGAAGAGGCTAGCTCTATCTCTCAATTACCTATCCTGTGCTCGAGAAGGTCCCTCAGTTCCTCGGCAGCACCTCGAGGTGCATTTAGTTTTCTTACATGAGACTCGGGATATTCCCCACTCCATGGCATGACACCTTTCGCTCATCCATTCCGCCCGCCCGTTCAGACGCGGCGCCCTTTCTCATTATCATCTACCGCCCTTTCTTTCCTCCCGGCTATTCACGCATGAAGATCGTCCTATGTATGCTCGACTTCGGTTGCCGGTGCTATAGCTATAGGTAGGAGTCAATTATGGCAGGATCAGTCACCCGGGCAAACAACCCTCCTCCAAGAAGAATTGTGCTATGCCCCCCCGATCCCTATAGAGCGAAAGAGCTGCCTGGTGATCCCTAGGTTGCAGCACGTCCGGTCGTTAACTTCTCGCGCCGCTGCCGCCGTTTCTAGGACCGACCGACGCCTCACCTGCACAGGTACTTACATAGTGTAATGTCGGTCGCACATTCAACATAGCGTTCGGACTCATGTGCCTTCCAGAACCAGGGGTCTTCGAGCCTGCTGCGTACGATTAGCCAGCCTTGCGGCGGCAAAAGGATTAGACGTCCCCCCATGCTACGGTTCCCTGCGGTCCAACCCTGGTGCCGCATTAGGTTAGGGAACTGGACGATAATAGCTCCTCCCCATTCCAAACCGCGCTGCCCTCCTAGGCGCGCAACACTAAGTAATCCAAGCCAACCCACATTACTTACTAACGGTGGATAATCATATTTCTTAGATGTACTAAATACAACTCCATGAATGAGTAAAATGAAGGTTGCATTAATGATAAAGATCTCTGGGGAAACCGCTAAAAAAAGATTGAACATGTGGGAGGATCCGAACGAATTCTGCTTTCATTTCCCCCGTATGGAGCACTGAGTTACTTACGTTACGGTCTTTAGCAGGCAGGCTGCACTCTAGGCGGCTAGGAAGGCTCGCTAGACCAGCAGCCAGACCAAGAATGAATGTGTAATGAAGGTGATTCCACACCAGGCTCAATAAATAATTGAATGTAGAAAGGGGATCCTAAACAAAAAAGGAGTTTCATGACCCCTTTTTAGAGCGTATAAGGGGGGAGGTCGAATTCCAAACCTTTTCTCTCGAGTATACCCATTACCAAAAAATGGACGTCACTTTGGGACACATGCGGATAGCCGCCCCGCGTGGCTAAAAGTAAGCCAAAAGAGCTCAAACTTCTTTTTGAGTTCCACTGAGAAAGTCGAGTCTTTGCGAGTTCATCCCAAACAAAACGAACCCCTTCCGGTCGGGAAGATGCAGATAAAAGGCCAATAGCCTGATGTCAGCTTCTACGGCATAAGCTTTAAAGAAGAGAGCCATCATAATAAAGATTTCATAAGAAACATTTTTTGTTTAAATCTCAGGTGAAATTTTTAACAGTCATTTCAATCTTTTTCTTCGAAAGAGAAATCCCGTCAATAAATGAGGAACTCCATTATACAGATGATAGGACAGGGCTAAGGGTCGATGGTTTTGAGCTCGGCGGAGATTAGGATGAGCTTTGATGAATAAAAGAAGAATTGGTAGAAATTCTCATAGGTGAAGCAAATCAAACCTATTTTCAGACAAAGAAGATAAAAAAACAAAACTATAGTGGCCCGGAGATTCTATGGGAAATTGAAAACGTCGAAGTAAGCTGTGGCTTATAAATAGGAAGATGAGGGTCGATGGTTTTGACGAAGGATATTTTTTCTTTCATTAATTAGATTACCACGTCTGATTAGATCATTACAACATATATCACATAAAAGTTTTAAACATTCTTTCTTGTCTTCATTTTCTATACTATTCAGATTCTTTTTTATTTTCTCAAACTACTTGTTTCTCATTCCATTTTTGATTATCCGTAACTTTCCATTTCATTTTCTTTGGTTCATTCTTTGACCCTTTAATGAAGAGAGACTTCTTTGGGTTGGGTTAGGCCAACAAAGAAAGACATGGGAGAAAGAAGGGCATAAGAGTTGCTTTCCTCTCTTAGGATATTTCTAGTTAGAGGTCAAAGAGCCCAAGACGCGCATCCACCGGGTAAGCATATAGTTCGTTGTGATCCTCAAGTTCAAGTCGTTTTTCCCTTCGTGGCCCTATCCGCCTAGGGCAGTGTTGCTCAGAAGCTCCTAGGTCAGGTCGAATCCCGTGTGTTACGCAAAAAGCCTCTTTATAAGAGGAGATCCGCATGCCTATTACTAAGGACGGGTAGCTAAGCCGCTTGGGATCACTTCGAGGATCCCTCCCCTCCGGCTTCCCGCAGATGAGATCGTCTTCCTTGGTCGCACCCTAGCCACAGAATGCCCGATTGAGTTCGCCAGGGACATCCTCATTCTAACTTCCTGGGATCAAGACAGAGATCGCCCTCACATTTCTCCAGATAGGAAGAAATTCCATAGGTTTTTCCCGAAGGAATGGGGCGGATGGGGGCCGCGCACCAGCGAGCAGGAAACATTTCCGGTATAGCCAGCCACGCTACAGAGCAGATATCCTACTCGTTCTTGCATTACGCGCCTGAACGAACAGAACGCACAATGCCTCCTATTTATACGACACCACTGAGAGAACCAAATCAACGAGACCGGAATGACGCAAGGCTTAGCTAAGCCCTACCCCGAGAGACCTGGAGACTAGTCGCTACACTAATCCCAGAGTCCGATATCCATCTTAAGCTTCTCCGCTTCGGAGGTGAATGTTCATATAAAGAAGAGATGCCTAAAGTCCAGTAGCATAACTCAAGGAGCCTATTCTTTTAAAGCTCAGTAAACTTTTAATTGCTTTCATAGAAAAAGCTTTCTATGGGAAGAAGGAGAGGGGTACGGATCACTATCCGAATCTTCTACTGAATAAGAAAAACCTCTTCACGATTGATCCTGGGTTAGCTAGACTCTTGGAGAAATCTACTTTCCTTCTCTATCCGTACCCGTACACGGGGTCTGGTTAGGACTCAAATGTACACCTTCTTTATATAAGAACCCCTTTCAGGCCAAATAGAAAGATTCAAGGATAAAAAGAGGAAAGTTCTCCCAGGTTTAAATCGAGTTACGTTCAAGTTAAGGAGAGAATTGGATTTTCTCAAAATAGAGAGAGTCTTTTATGCACGAGATTTTGAATAGAAACCTAAGAAGCTCTTTTTGCGATTCCCCGCTAGAAAAATCATTCTTAGGTAAGAAGTAAGTACCTATACTTACTTTCTTTTCAGAAGGAATAGTAGTCGATGTGCCCCATAAAGAAAGAGCGAGCGCTCACTATTATTCTATATGTTTTTTATGTTTTTTTCTCTTCTTTGTCTTAAACTGCCTTTTCTCTGATCCAAACCCCCGAAGAAGTCAACTGGTAAGCTATCTTATCGGGGGCCTCTTTCAGCGTCACAACTTCCAACCAGCACCTTGGGAGCTTTTTTTGAGGGTATCTTTCCCTCGACACCGCCCTGCTTGGTAGAGTTACGACCGCTGCTCCCCACCCTTTTTATGGCTTCGTGGTGCATCATTATTGGCCAAATGCTTACTTGATCACGGGGCTGCCACCCGGGTGAGACGCGGCCAGATCTAGTCCTTCCCTTGCTTTTGTCCCCAAGATTGCCCCCCCTTAAACATGCCTTAAATCCCCGACTAAGGTGTGTTGAATCATCTGCTTCTTTCTAAAACCCCTCTTACCGAAAAATACTCATTTTTTTTTATATAATAATATATGTTAAATGAGACCAAAAAGACGAAATGGGCAGAAAATTTTGTATATCAATGGAGGAAATAACGATGTGGAAAACAAGACAGTAATTCTATACAATGACACTGTAGAACAATGGTTTGAAGACGCTCGACCAACGGGAGAGGAAGGTCAAAACCATCGACCCTCTCCTTTCAGTCGAGCTGCTTCGCTCCTTCTTGTTTTGGAAATGGGCAATCAGTCCTAGATTCAATAGCCGGGGATTCTCCAACAGCAACAGTAATAGCCTATGCTCGTGTCTATCTTTACTAGAATTTGCAGTTAAATTCCTTCTCTCAGGGCATCAAGACTAGTTGCCGGTCTTCGGACCGGACTCTTTGACTTGGTTGGGACTTCTAAATAGTGGAGACACTGCTGCTACAACTCTATTTCCTCGCTGAGGGATTCTTTCCAATCTTCAGGGGGATTTGAGTGTGAACGTTTGTAACAAGCTCTTCACATAGACATGGGCTTGGTCGGAAGACTCGTTTGTATCCCACCAGGAAGCGATTCTTTGAACTTTTGGGGTTCTTTCTCTTTCTTTAGATGATGATGGTTGGATTCAATGTTCTGGTCCGTTATAGCTTGATTGAAACATCATTCTTGAAAAGAACTACATTCAGTCAGTGCCACAGCTGAGGCAATAGCTGCGAGCTTGATTCCGTCTCAGTGAATCTAAAGAAAGGGAGGGTGTGTAGTCCTTCCCAAAAAAGAAAAAGAATGCAATTTCTATTGCCGGGTATAAGAGGTTTGAAGACGCGGACGAAACCTTGAATTAAGACTGGTCCGCACTACTTGATGGATGTAAATTACTAACTGTATAACATCTGAAAGAATTTCCTCTGCCTTCCTCTCCCCTTGGTCGAGCTCAAAACCATCGACCCTTTCTATCTTATTAGTAAAGCGCTAACACCCTTTCTATAGTAAGAGGCCTTTTCAATAAGGCTCGCGTAGGGGCGCTCACCTTTTTTGGCTCCCTTCGCTCCACTAGCCTTGATTGGCGGATGGAAGTACCAAGGTGCCTCTGGTGATATCGTATAATAAGATCACGGCTGCATTTAGGAGTGATCTTTCCTTCTTCAAACAAGCCGGTGGTGCTCTCACTTTCGAAAGAGAGTCTCTACGTGGTTATTAGATTGCGCCTGTTTTTTCATTCCTAGATCTTGAGTGCTTTCATTTATGACCCATGCATCTTAACAGAGACGCAACTTAGCATTGAGCTAAGAGTCACTTCTTTTTCGACTATGGGTGGCGTGATGCTGCTGGGCATTTCTATATGAGCACTTCTCCTACCCTTAACCGTCTGCCCAAAAGCCCGCCCGCCCGGTTTATGAGCCCCTTTCCGATTCCCTCACCCAATCTCATGAGAAGGAAGCCCAGCAGGCCCTGCCTTAACCCGTCCTCAGACAGTCAGCCCTCACCAGGCTGCTGGCATTGCTAAATGCTCCGCCACGAAGCAAGCTTTCCTGAATACGACAGATGGGGAAGTGGCTAAAGAAGCCGGAGGAAGAAAGTAGTTGGACAACTGTATACACTAGGGTCATTAGTCTTCTGGGAATTGGCAACATTGACAGAAAGGGGAAGGGGCAGGAAGAAACTTTTTTAGGTGTAGCTCTACTAAAGTAGTCGGCCTAACCTTCGGTTCCCGTAACCAAGTTTTTCTTTCTCATTCCTTATGTACTTTTTCTTACTTCATCCATACTTTTTGACTTTTTCTGAAGTGTGGGGCAAACGGCGCCCTCTACTTCTACTTCTAACTAAAGGTGAACACCCGGCATTGCAAGCAAATAGAGAGCCCCCGCCCGTTGCGAGCCGGAAAGCGTACCGGCTGTTTGAGTGGCGAAAGGGCCGCTTGTTTAAATTAGATTTTTTTTATAATGAATTCTAATAATATAATAGATATAATATTCTATATCTATCTATAAACAATAATAAAAAACAATATAAATAAAGAAATTTTTGAATCCAATTGTTCATTCCTGGGAAGAGGAAGAAGCAGATAGAGCAAAGGCCTCCTCTTTCCTTCCCGAAGTGAGCGAATTGCATGTAGAGATTCGTAGGGGCTTATAGTTTAATTGGTTGAAACGTACCGCTCATAACGGTGATATTGTAGGTTCGAGCCCTACTAAGCCTACCACCCCCCTCTCTTCACCTGATACAAGGCAGTCAAAGTACCCGCCGCAGATCTCAATCTAGCGACGGCATCTGGAACCACACTGCTGCCGCTGCCCTTCGGGCACGCCTCCTACGCTCTTGCAGCATGCCCTCTTCGGGCAATACGGTGTAATACGCGAAGCAGCTGAGCCATAGCTCTTCGATCGCTATATTCTTGCGATAGCGAAAACGTGGTTCATAGTCTAAGAGAGAGTGGTTCGAATCGAAGATCTTCGCGAGACGGCCCCGGGGTACCATAGCATGTCGGGAATACGGGGGACGCTCCCTTGGGTGGGGGCTTAAGGCCCTGACATAATTCCTTTTGCTTTTGACAAGACTGAAGTGAAGGTTTAGGAAAAAATGCCACATCGTCAACCGGCTGGAAAGTGGATGCATAATTACCGGTCTTAGCTCCTTCCTCCTCAGATGGACAGAGCCTTAATGGACTAGGAGGGAAGCAAGGGTCGATGGTTTTGAGCTCGACCAAGGGGTTTAGATTTTTCTCAATCAAAAAGCGGATTTCCGACAACGGATTGTCCGCTGCTGATAGAATGCTTTTTCCAGCTCAAAGGCGATAACTAGTAGATCTGGGGGTACCTAGAAAGCCACTTGCGTTAGGCTTTCAAGCTAACTAGACAGGTAGGCAATCTCCAACGCAGATTCAAGTAAGCCAAGCAACCGTCTTCTCTATTACGCGCATTGGGGCGATTTCCCTAGCCAATGCTCTTCTTCTTTGAGCTTCCCTCGCCGGTGAATGTTCTCGATTCAAAGTAGTTCGTTCTCCCCGGGGAGGGAACTTCCCTTTCTCGATACCGTACTCGTTCAGCTCTTGGGCTTGGCTAACTTAATCTGATATGTTCTGCATTCGAAGATAGAGTAGTCGCCCCGTTATTATTAAGATTAAGATTCAGTCCCCAAAGGCCTTCCCTAGAAAAAGAAACCCAGCGTCCTTAGGCAGAAAAACTGAAAGAACTTAAGTTCTTTCGACGTCTGTGTAAGCGTATGATTCCTAAAAACTACCTACCTATACTGGTGATGAAAATCATTCCTTCCCCGCCCGGGATGGCAGCCTCATTTGAATACGGTTGCATCTACTTGTGCTGCCGCTTTTACTTTGACGAATGAAAGATCGACCCCCACACTCAGGAGCGGAAAGGGAATTTGAACTTTCTTGCAATGAGAAGGAATTACGAATCGAAGGGAAGCTGCAATGGATGGAACAGAGCTCGAACTCGCTCCCAGGGCGAAGAAGTACAACTGGATAAGCTTGTACTGCAAACAAATACGATATGCTTGCTATAGGACTTGTTAAGATTTTATCACACGGGAGAAGGCGAAGTAACAGAACTGGTACTATAGAAACTCCTCCCTCAAAGGGACTGGGATTGGTTCACAACCAAACAAGGAGACAGAAATGATAACCCGATATCAATATTAGGCTAAGCCTTTCTCTATACGTAAATACATAAAAGGAATAGGGTTCTTTCTTCCACTGCCTTCAAGTAGCAATGTAACTAGGAAAGACTCCTAAAAAGCTTACTCTTTTTTTTCTGCAATTGACCTAGCCCGATCCTTCGTACTATTTTGGTCTCGTAATTGAATCGCTCTCCTTCCGTATTGTGCTTTTTACCTCTCATTCATTTCAAGTCGTGATTTAATACCTATCCCTTGTCTGCTCTACTTGACCCTTGCCTGAATTAAATAGAACTGCCCTCCAAAGAGGCAGGGGTGTGGGGAAACCCGGACACTGCTGCTGCGCAAGAATCTAAAGAAGAAAAAGAATCATCCATCTCGACATCCTTACTTAAGGCAGGGTCAAACCCCGTATGGAATACTCTTGGTGCGCTTGCCATTCCTCGCTTACTGATAGGAAAGGTATATAAATACAAGATAGTCAGAGGATGATAGATGTCGGCCTATCCGGGGAATAACCCCTCGCTCTACGGTCAAGGGTGAGGTGAATCTGGATCGGTCTTTCGTTCTCGTTACGAGCCTCAATTGAATGAATATTTCCTGTAGCTAACGCTGCGCACCAGTAAGGGACCGAAATGGAATGCTTAAATGAGTGGCTAGCTCAGTTCGAATTGCTAGATCAGAAGGGGCTTTGCTTCTTGCCTCGGCATCTGTCTTGTACGTTGGTGTTGGGTACGCGAAGGCTTCTAGCGCTGGTCTATGAGTCTATTCTCAACTCCCCCTCGTCCGATCGCATGAGATGCAGCTCGTGTGTAATCGAATTCTGGTTATATGGTCTTATCTGACTCTTTCTTACGCCTTGTGACAATGATTCCTCACCGAAGGCCGTGTCACCAAAGGAAGAAATTGTTTACTTAAAAGGCTTGGCTTGCTCTTAGACTCGCTACCAAGACTCCCCTCTGACTCCCATTCCATTGGCTTCGACCTCTGTGGATCCTACCTCACCATCAGACTAGGGCTATTCTTCGGTAAAGCCAATTGCCAAAGTCTTATCTGTCTCCAAAAGCGCTCGAGAAGGCTTTCTCTTTGGGCATTAAAAGACTTGTTTGATATTACCGCCCCGTGGGTCCTGAAAACAGACTCTTTTCGATTCGTTTTTTTTCTTACGACACGATAATCAAATCTGGATTCTCGGAAAAACACTAATCTGTCTTTGAGTTCGGATTCAAATTATGATTCAAGTGAAGAAAGAGTAAGCCTATTTATTTCTGGTTCTAAGACCAGTAGTTCTAGGAGTCGACTCGGCTCTTTCAAACTCTTTCTCATTATTCAGAAAGGGTAACAAAGAGAAAATACGAGCCTGTTTTATAGCAATAGTAATTAATCGTTGTTGTTTCAAGGTCAATCTATTCACTCGTCTAGATAAGATTTTTCCCTGTTCACTAATTAAACTCATCTTTCTATAAGAAATTCGATCCCCCGATCTCTCGGGTCACTTCAACTCCCTTTGTCCCGGGATCTACTCAATCAAAGATCTTGAACCACAGCGAAATGCTTCTGGCATGCCAAAGCAAGGCGATTCTCTTTCCCAAAGTCAAATGCTACTGTACTGAGCCAAAGCTTCATGCCCTATGCCCTAGACCTAGTAGAGTTTCCAGTTCCTATTCACTCTAACTAAGGAACTTGCACTTGACTTTAAAACAAGATCTTCTGTAAGGAACTCGAATTTTTGGCGCGGGAGTTGAGACAGTTAAATTTGACTAAAATAGTCTCATTAGCTCCCGAGGTATTATAAAACAAGATCGTGAT